GATAGTGTAGCTTAGAGTAAAGCATAACATTGAAGATGTTAGTACGGGTCGTAGAAAGCCCCACGGTCACAAAAGTTTGGTCCTGACTTTATTATCAGCTCTAACCCAATTTACACATGCAAGCCTCCGCACCCCTGTGAGGATGCCCTCAATCCCCCGTCCGGGGACGAGGAGCCGGTATCAGGCACACTTTTTAGCCCAAGACGCCTTGCTTAGCCACACCCCCAAGGGAATTCAGCAGTGATAGACATTAAGCCATAAGTGAAAACTTGACTTAGTCAGGGTTAAGAGGGCCGGTAAAACTCGTGCCAGCCACCGCGGTTATACGAGAGGCCCTAGTTGATTCACTCGGCGTAAAGAGTGGTTATGGAGAATAAAATACTAAAGCCGAAGGCCCCTTAGGCCGTCATACGCACCTAGAGGCCCGAATTATAGACACGAAAGTAGCTTTACCCCTTCCCACCAGAACCCACGACAGCTGGGACACAAACTGGGATTAGATACCCCACTATGCCCCGCCGTAAACTTAGATATTCCAGTACAACAAATATCCGCCAGGGGACTACGAGCGCCAGCTTAAAACCCAAAGGACTTGGCGGTGCTTCAGACCCCCCTAGAGGAGCCTGTTCTAGAACCGATAACCCCCGTTCAACCTCACTACTCCTTGCTTTTCCCGCCTATATACCACCGTCGCCAGCTTACCCTGTGAAGGTACTACAGTAAGCAGAATGAGTAATACTCAAAACGTCAGGTCGAGGTGTAGCGTACGAAGTAGGAAGAAATGGGCTACATTATCTGATCCAGATTATTCACGGAAGATTGTCTGAAACGACAATCCGAAGGTGGATTTAGCAGTAAAGGGGGAATAGAGTGCCCCCTTGAAGCCGGCTCTGAAGCGCGCACACACCGCCCGTCACTCTCCCCAACAACCACCCACACCAAGGTAAATAACACAACACCCGTCACAAGGGGAGGCAAGTCGTAACATGGTAAGTGTACCGGAAGGTGCACTTGGAATAATCCGGGTGTGGCTGAGACAGTTAAGCGACTCCCTTACACCGAGGATACATTCATGCAAGTTGGATCGCCCGGAACTAAACAGCTAGCTCAAACTATAAAAACCAAGTTAATGATATAAATAGTTCTACAAAAAGCTAAAAGCACAAACTAAACCATTCGACCACCCCAGTACGGGCGACAGAAAAGGAAATAAAGACGCTATAGACAAAGTACCGCAAGGGAAAGCTGAAAGAGAAATGAAATAACGCACTAAAGTAAATAAAAGCAGAGACTACATCTCGTACCTTTTGCATCATGATCTAGCCAGTAACCTCAAGCAAAGAGACCTCTAGTTTGAACCCCCGAAACCGGACGAGCTACTCCGGGGCAGCCTATTATAGGGCCAACCCGTCTCTGTGGCAAAAGAGTGGGAAGACCCCCGAGTAGAGGTGAAAGACCTACCGAGTCAGGTTATAGCTGGTTGCCCAAGAAATGAATAGAAGTTCAGCCCCGCCGCGCCCTTACCCACAACAGTTTTACTTAAACAAGGCATAAAGGACACCCGCGGGAGTTAGTCAAGGGAGGTACAGCTCCCTTAACAAAGGACACAACCTTAAACGGGAGGCTAAGGAATATATTAAACTAAGGCCCTAGGTTTCAGTGGGCCTAAAAGCAGCCACCTGAACAGAAAGCGTTAAAGCTCAGACCAGTCCAAGCCTATTATAACATTAAAATCTCCAAAGCCCCCAATATTACTGGGCCATCCTATGCCCCCATAGGAGGGACCATGCTAGAACGAGTAATAAGAAGAAAGACCTTCTCCCAGCACATGTGTAAGTCGAATCGGACACCCCATCGACAATTAACGAACCCAACAAAAGAGGGTAGTACACCACCGCCACCCCAGGCCAAGAAAACCATGTAATAGAACATCGTTACCCCCACACAGGAGTGCTTAAATCAAGGGAAAGACTTAAAGGATAAAAAGGAACTCGGCAAACCAAAACCCCGCCTGTTTACCAAAAACATCGCCTCCTGCCACCACTAATTATAGGAGGTCCCGCCTGCCCTGTGACCAAAAGTTTAACGGCCGCGGTATTTTAACCGTGCAAAGGTAGCGCAATCAATTGTCTTTTAAATGGAGACCTGTATGAATGGCATAACGAGGGTTTAACTGTCTCTTTTTCCCGGTCAATGAAACTGATCTACCCGTGCAGAAGCGGGTATTTACACACAAGACGAGAAGACCCTATGGAGCTTTAGACGCCAACCAACCACGAAAAGCGGCCGCTGACTGGACCCTTAAACAACGTGATTATGGCATAAGCGTCTTCGGTTGGGGCGACCACGGGAGATAACAAAGCTCCCGAGTGGATAGGGGGACACCCTAAAACCCAGAGCCACAGCTCTAAGTCACAAAACATTTGACCAATAATGATCCGGCTTTATGCCGACCAACGAACCAAGTTACCCTAGGGATAACAGCGCAATCCCCTCCCAGAGTCCATATCGACGAGGGGGTTTACGACCTCGATGTTGGATCAGGACATCCTAATGGTGCAGCCGCTATTAAGGGTTCGTTTGTTCAACGATTAAAGTCCTACGTGATCTGAGTTCAGACCGGAGTAATCCAGGTCAGTTTCTATCTGTGAAACCACCCTTCCTAGTACGAAAGGACCGGAGTGATGAGGCCCCTGCTTTAAGCACGCCTCCCCCCAACCTGCTGAATACAACTGAAGTAGGTAAAGGGGGGTAATCCCCGGCCCAAGAGAAGGGCGCGCTAGGGTGGCAGAGCCCGGTAAATGCAGGAAGCCTAAGACTTCCCTCCCCAGAGGTTCAAATCCTCTCCTTAGCTATGCTTCACATTATCATAGCCCACATCATCAACCCCCTTGCCTACATCGTACCGGTCCTACTCGCCGTAGCTTTTCTGACCCTAATTGAACGAAAAGTCTTGGGCTATATGCAACTACGAAAAGGACCAAATGTGGTAGGCCCTTACGGACTACTCCAACCAATCGCAGACGGAGTTAAACTCTTTATTAAAGAACCTGTCCGACCGTCCACATCCTCCCCATTCTTATTCCTGGCCACCCCTACCTTGGCCCTCACACTGGCACTCACACTATGAGCACCTCTGCCCCTACCCTTCCCTGTCACTGATCTTAATCTCAGCATACTATTTATTTTAGCACTGTCCAGCCTAGCCGTGTACTCAATCCTGGGGTCTGGGTGAGCATCTAATTCAAAATACGCCCTAATTGGGGCCCTACGGGCCGTCGCCCAAACCATTTCCTACGAAGTGGCCCTGGGGCTCATTCTTCTATGCACAATCGTATTTACAGGGGGTTTTACCCTGTCAATATTTAGCATCACACAAGAAGGAATTTGACTACTAGCCCCAGCATGACCTCTTGCAGCAATGTGGTACATCTCCACACTAGCAGAAACCAACCGAGCACCATTTGATCTAACTGAGGGGGAGTCAGAACTTGTATCCGGGTTCAACGTAGAATACGCCGGAGGACCCTTCGCCCTTTTCTTCCTGGCCGAATACGCCAACATTCTCTTCATAAATACCCTATCAGCAGTACTCTTTATGGGGGCCTCACACTTCCCCTCATTTCCCGAGTTTACCACCATTAGCATCATATTTAAAGCAGCCCTTCTTTCTGGGCTATTCCTATGAGTTCGGGCCTCCTACCCACGATTCCGATATGACCAACTAATACACCTAGTGTGAAAAAACTTCCTTCCCCTTACACTAGCACTAATTCTCTGACATATCTCCCTTCCAGTGGGGACTGCAGGTCTCCCTCCCCAATTCTAGGTAAACCTGGAGCTGTGCCTGAACGTCTAAGGGGTACTTTGATAGAGTGAACCACGGGGGTTAAACTCCCCCCAGCTCCTTAGAAAAAAGGGATTCGAACCCGTCCTCCAGAGATCAAAACTCTGGGTGCTTCCACTACACCACTTTCTAGTAAGGTCAGCTAAATAAGCTCTCGGGCCCATACCCCGAGTATGTCGGTTAAAATCCTTCCCCTATTAATGAACCCTTACGTACTCACAATCCTGCTCTCTAGCCTCGGCCTAGGAACTACAATAACCTTTGCAAGCTCCCACTGACTGCTAGCATGAATGGGCTTGGAAATTAACACCCTTGCCATCGTCCCCATAATAGCCTACCAACACCACCCCCGTGCCGTAGAAGCCACGACCAAATACTTCCTCACACAAGCCACGGCAGCAGCTATGCTTCTATTTGCTAGCACCACCAACGCATGAATCACCGGACAATGAGAAATCACCCAACTCTCCCACCCCGTCGCCTCTTCCATCGCCATTACAGCTTTAGCACTAAAAATTGGCCTAGCCCCCATGCACTTCTGACTTCCTGAGGTTCTCCAAGGAATCACGCTGACCACAGGACTAGTATTATCCACTTGACAAAAGCTAGCCCCATTTGCACTAATCCTTCAAATTGCGGACAACGCCCACCCTTACTTACTTACAACATTAGCAATCTCTTCCACACTAGTCGGAGGGTGAGGGGGACTTAACCAAACCCAACTACGCAAAATCCTAGCATACTCCTCAATCGCACATCTAGGGTGAATAATTCTAGTAGCCCAAATGGCCCCCCAAATAACACTAATAGCCCTAATTACCTATATTGCCATAACAACAGCCGCCTTCCTCACCCTAAACAATGTTGGCTCGACCAAAACTATTACCCTAACCTCCGCCTGAACTAAAGCCCCTACCCTGACCGCACTGGCCTGCCTCATTCTCCTCTCCCTAGGAGGTTTACCCCCGCTAACAGGATTCATGCCTAAATGACTAATTCTCCAGGAAGTTACCAGCCAAGGATTCCCCCTCACGGCCACCGTAATAGCCCTCACAGCCCTATTGAGTCTTTACTTCTACCTTCGACTAAGTTACGCCATAACCCTTACCCTCTCCCCCTATACCACTAACTCCACAGCCCCTTGACGAACCGCAACTAAACAACCTTCCCTCCCCTTGTCCGCAGCCATCATTTCATCAACCTCTCTCCTCCCTCTCACCCCAACCGCCCTGGCCCTTTTAGCCTAGGGGCTTAGGATAGCATTAAGACCATGAGCCTTCAAAGCTCCAAGCAGGAGTGAAAATCTCCTAGCCCCTGATAAGACTTGCAGGGATTTATCCCACATCTTCTGAATGCAACCCAGACACTTTAATTAAGCTAAAGCCTTTCTAGATGGGAAGGCCTCGATCCTACAAACTCTTAGTTAACAGCTAAGCGCCCTAACCAGCGAGCATCCATCTACTTTCCCCGCCGTCCGGGAGAGAGGCGGGGGAAAGCCCCGGCAGGCGGTAGCCCGCGTCTTCAGGTTTGCAACCTGACATGAACTTCACCACAGGGCTTGTGGTAAGAAGAGGAGTTAAACCTCTGTCCTCGGAGCTACAATCCGCCGCCTAAACCTTCGGCCATCCTACCTGTGGCAATTACACGTTGATTTTTCTCAACTAATCATAAAGATATTGGTACCCTTTACCTAGTATTTGGTGCCTGAGCAGGGATAGTAGGCACTGCCTTAAGTCTCTTAATCCGAGCCGAACTGAGCCAACCCGGGGCGCTTCTCGGAGATGATCAGATCTATAACGTCATCGTTACGGCGCACGCCTTTGTAATAATCTTCTTCATAGTAATGCCAATTCTAATTGGCGGCTTTGGGAATTGACTGGTCCCCCTTATGATCGGGGCACCAGACATGGCATTCCCACGAATGAACAACATGAGCTTCTGACTACTTCCACCCTCATTCCTCCTCCTCCTTGCCTCCTCCGGAGTTGAGGCCGGGGCAGGAACCGGGTGAACAGTCTACCCACCTTTGGCAGGCAATCTTGCCCACGCTGGAGCATCCGTCGACCTAACTATCTTCTCTCTTCATCTAGCAGGTATTTCATCAATTCTTGGGGCCATTAATTTTATTACCACAATCATTAATATGAAACCCCCTGCAATTTCACAATATCAAACACCCCTATTTGTATGATCCGTGCTTGTAACGGCCGTTCTCCTTCTTCTCTCACTCCCTGTGCTAGCTGCTGGGATTACAATGCTCCTAACAGACCGAAATCTAAATACAACCTTCTTTGACCCGGCAGGGGGAGGGGACCCAATTTTATATCAACACCTATTCTGATTCTTCGGCCACCCGGAAGTTTATATTTTAATCCTGCCAGGATTTGGAATGATCTCCCACATTGTAGCCTATTATTCCGGTAAAAAGGAACCTTTCGGATACATGGGAATGGTGTGAGCCATGATGGCCATCGGGCTTCTAGGGTTTATTGTATGAGCCCACCACATGTTTACCGTGGGGATAGATGTCGACACACGAGCCTACTTTACATCCGCAACAATGATTATTGCCATTCCCACCGGAGTAAAAGTCTTTAGCTGACTTGCAACTCTGCACGGGGGCTCAATCAAATGGGATACTCCCCTGCTGTGAGCTCTGGGCTTCATTTTCCTCTTCACGGTCGGGGGGCTCACAGGGATTGTACTAGCCAACTCCTCCCTAGACATTGTTCTACACGACACATACTACGTAGTAGCACACTTCCACTATGTTCTGTCAATGGGTGCTGTATTTGCCATCATGGCCGCATTCATGCACTGATTCCCACTATTTTCAGGATACACCCTTCACAGCACTTGAACAAAAATCCATTTTGGGGTTATGTTCGTAGGGGTAAATCTAACTTTCTTCCCACAACACTTCCTAGGGCTAGCCGGAATGCCACGACGGTACTCGGACTACCCAGATGCCTATACCCTTTGAAACACGGTGTCTTCAATTGGATCACTAATCTCTTTAGTAGCAGTAATTATGTTCTTATTTATTCTTTGAGAAGCATTTGCCGCCAAACGGGAAGTATCATCAGTAGAGCTTACCATAACAAACGTAGAATGACTACACGGCTGCCCACCTCCTTACCACACCTTCGAGGAGCCGGCTTTCGTGCAAGTACAAGCAAAATAACGAGAAAGGGAGGAATCGAACCCCCGTGAGATGGTTTCAAGCCAACTGCATGGCCACTCTGCCACTTTCTTAAATAAGACACTAGTAAAACGATTACCTTGCCTTGTCAAGGCAAAATTGTGGGTTAAACTCCCGCGTGTCTTAGCCTAGAGCTAAATGGCACATCCCTCACAACTAGGATTGCAAGACGCGGCCTCCCCTGTAATAGAAGAACTCCTACATTTCCACGACCACGCCCTAATGATCGTACTCCTAATTAGCACACTGGTTCTTTATATTATTGTGTCAATGGTTTCTACCAAACTTACTGACAAATACATTCTGGACTCCCAAGAAATTGAAATTGTGTGAACTGTCCTACCAGCAGTAATCCTTATTCTAATTGCACTTCCCTCCCTACGAATTCTTTACCTCATGGACGAGATTAACGACCCCCACCTGACTATCAAAGCCATGGGACACCAATGATACTGAAGCTATGAGTACACAGATTATGAAGACCTGGGCTTCGACTCCTACATGGTTCCCACACAAGACCTAGTACCAGGACAATTCCGCCTACTAGAAACAGACCACCGAATGGTTGTTCCAATAGAATCCCCCATCCGAGTTCTTGTATCAGCGGAAGACGTACTTCACTCCTGAGCCGTTCCAGCACTAGGTGTAAAAATAGACGCAGTACCAGGACGCCTAAATCAAACCGCCTTTATCGCCTCCCGTCCCGGCGTATTCTACGGGCAATGCTCTGAAATTTGTGGTGCAAATCACAGCTTTATGCCAATTGTGGTAGAAGCTGTTCCTCTAGAACACTTTGAAAACTGATCCTCACTCATACTTGAAGACGCCTCACTAGAAAGCTAAATTGGGCCTAGCGTCAGCCTTTTAAGCTGAAGATTGGTGACCCCCAACCACCTCTAGTGATATGCCTCAATTGAACCCCGCTCCTTGATTTGCAATTCTTGTCTTCTCTTGACTAATTTTTCTAACAGTCATTCCCCCAAAAGTCCTAGCCCATAACTTCAACAATGAACCTACAACTGTAGGAGCTGAAAAAGCTAAACCTGAACCCTGAAACTGACCATGATACTAAGCTTCTTTGACCAATTCATGAGCCCCTCTTACCTGGGTATCCCCCTTATTGCAGTAGCAATCGCACTCCCATGAACTTTATATCCCACCCCCACAACACGATGATTAAACAATCGAGTATTAACACTTCAAGGCTGATTCATTAATCGATTTACACAACAACTTCTTCTACCTATTAACCCAGGGGGACACAAATGAGCAGTCCTGTTTACATCTCTAATGCTCTTCCTCATTACTATCAACATGTTAGGACTCCTCCCCTATACATTTACACCAACTACACAGCTTTCTCTAAACATAGGCCTTGCCGTCCCTCTGTGGCTCGCCACAGTAATCATTGGCATGCGAAACCAACCTACAGCTGCCCTAGGACACCTCCTCCCCGAGGGCACCCCAGCGCCTCTTATCCCTGTACTAATTATTATCGAAACGATTAGCCTATTTATCCGGCCCTTAGCCCTCGGGGTCCGACTAACTGCCAACCTAACAGCTGGCCACCTACTCATTCAACTAATTGCCACAGCAGCCTTTGTTCTTCTCCCAATTATGCCAACCGTGGCCATCTTAACAGCCACAATTTTATTCCTGCTCACCCTTCTAGAAGTCGCCGTAGCAATGATTCAAGCATATGTCTTCGTCCTACTCTTAAGCCTATACCTACAAGAAAACGTCTAATGGCCCACCAAGCACACGCATACCACATGGTAGACCCAAGCCCCTGACCGCTCACCGGAGCAGTTGGCGCCCTGCTGCTAACATCCGGCACTGCAATTTGATTCCACTTCCATTCAACCCTCCTTATAACTCTAGGGCTAGTACTAACGCTCCTAACCATGTACCAATGATGACGAGACATTGTCCGAGAAGGGACCTTCCAAGGCCACCACACCCCTCCAGTTCAAAAAGGGCTGCGTTACGGAATAATCCTGTTCATTACCTCAGAAGTATTCTTCTTTGCGGGATTTTTCTGAGCCTTCTACCACTCAAGCCTAGCACCAACCCCTGAACTAGGAGGCTGCTGACCCCCAACAGGAGTTACACCCCTAGACCCATTCGAAGTGCCACTACTGAATACAGCCGTCCTTCTAGCCTCCGGTGTAACTGTAACATGAGCCCACCATAGCCTTATAGAAGGGGGACGAAAGCAAGCCATCCAGTCTCTTACTCTTACAATCCTTCTAGGCTTCTACTTTACTTTCTTACAAGCCCTAGAATACTATGAAGCCCCCTTTACAATCGCAGACGGGGTGTTCGGATCAACATTCTTTGTGGCCACAGGATTCCACGGCCTACACGTAATTATTGGCTCAACATTCCTGGCTGTTTGTCTCCTACGTCAAGTGCTCCATCACTTTACTTCAAACCACCACTTTGGATTCGAAGCCGCCGCCTGATACTGACACTTCGTTGACGTAGTATGACTATTCCTGTACGTCTCTATCTACTGATGAGGATCATAATCTTTCTAGTATAAAAGACAGTACAGGTGGCTTCCAACCATCTAATCTTGGTTAAAGCCCAAGGAAAGATAATGAGTCTAATTATAACTATCCTAGCAATCACCTCCGTACTATCAATCATTTTAATCATTGTCTCATTCTGACTGCCGCAAATAAACCCCGATGCAGAAAAACTTTCACCTTATGAGTGCGGATTTGATCCCCTAGGGTCCGCCCGCCTGCCCTTCTCCCTACGATTCTTCCTAGTAGCCATTCTATTCTTACTATTTGACCTAGAAATCGCACTACTGCTCCCCCTCCCCTGAGGAAATCAACTGCTCAACCCACTAGCAACCGTCTCATGGGCCACCGCCATCCTTGTTCTCCTAACACTAGGTTTAGTCTATGAGTGAATGCAAGGAGGCCTTGAATGGGCCGAATAGGGAATTAGTCCAACTAAAGACTTCTGATTTCGGCTCAGACAATTATGGTTAAAGTCCATAACTCCCTTATGACCCCGGTACACTTCAGTTTTAGCATAGCATTTATCCTAGGCCTAATAGGCCTGGCATTTCACCGAACCCACCTTCTCTCTGCTCTACTATGTCTAGAGGGCATGATGCTATCACTCTTCCTTGCTCTCTCTTTATGGACCCTACAAACAGAAGCAACAAACTTCTCTGCAGCGCCCATATTACTCCTCGCCTTCTCTGCTTGCGAAGCCAGCACGGGTCTTGCCCTGCTAGTGGCAACAGCCCGAACCCACGGAACAGACCGACTACAAAACCTTAACCTCCTGCAATGTTAAAAGTGCTAATCCCAACCCTAATGCTCTTCCCAACGATTTGGTTAACGCCCAAAAAATGACTTTGGACATCCGCCGTGTCCTACAGCCTGATTATTGCCCTGCTAAGTCTAACTTGGCTCAACTGGACAGCAGAAACAGGATGGACCCTGCCAAACAACTATATAGCAATTGACCCCCTTTCTGCCCCCCTTCTAGTCCTAACATGTTGACTCCTCCCTCTGATAATCCTCGCAAGCCAAAACCACACACAATCCGAGCCTGCCTCCCGACAACGCATGTACCTCAGCCTCTTGGCCTCCCTTCAAGCCTTCCTTATTATAGCATTCGGAGCCACAGAAATTATTATGTTTTATATTATATTCGAAGCAACCCTTGTTCCCACTCTTATTATCATCACCCGATGGGGCAACCAAGCAGAGCGCCTAAATGCGGGCACCTACTTCTTATTTTACACTTTAGCAGGGTCCCTCCCACTATTAGTTGCACTACTAACCCTACAAAATTCAACAGGAAGTTTATCAATGATTACCCTAAACTTTTGTCAGCCTTTAACTTTGATCTCCTGAGGGGACAAAATCTGATGAGCGGGCTGCTTGGTGGCATTCCTCGTAAAAATGCCCCTCTATGGCGTCCATCTCTGACTACCAAAGGCGCACGTAGAAGCCCCTATTGCCGGATCAATAGTCCTAGCCGCAGTTTTACTAAAACTTGGGGGCTACGGCATGATTCGAATAACAACAGTCCTTGACCCCCTCACTAAAGAAATGGCCTACCCCTTCATCGTGCTTGCCCTCTGGGGCATCATCATAACAGGATCTATCTGTTTACGCCAAACAGACCTAAAATCACTAATCGCTTACTCCTCAGTAAGCCACATGGGGCTGGTCGCCGGAGGTATTCTTATTCAAACCCCCTGAGGCCTGACCGGAGCAATTATTTTAATAATTGCCCACGGACTAGTATCATCAGCATTGTTCTGTCTGGCAAACACAAGCTATGAACGAACACACAGCCGAACTATAGTCTTGGCACGAGGCATGCAAATACTGTTCCCCCTAACAGCCACATGATGGTTTATTGCCAACTTAGCCAATCTTGCACTCCCCCCACTCCCTAATCTTATGGGGGAGATCATAATCATTACAACCATATTTAACTGATCTCCTTGAACCCTAATCCTTACAGGACTCGGCACCCTGATCACAGCCGGTTACTCCCTCTACATGTTCCTAATAACCCAGCGGGGCCCGGTACCAGCACATATTACAGGATTAACCCCATATCACACACGAGAGCACCTTTTGATTGCCCTTCATTTAATTCCAGTTGTTCTACTTGTCCTCAAACCAGAGTTCATGTGAGGATGATTCTACTGCAGGTATAGTTTAACGAAAATGTTGGATTGTGATTCCAAAGACAGGAGTTCAAACCTCCTTATCCGCCGAGAGAGGCCTGTAACAATAGAGACTGCTAATCTCTACCCCCGCAGTTAGAATCTGCGGCTCCCTCGGCCTTTGAAGGATAACAGTCATCCGTTGGTCTTAGGAACCAAAAACTCTTGGTGCAAATCCAAGCAGAGGCTATGCAAACTACACTGATTTTATCATCATCACTTACACTAATCTTTGCCCTCCTAGCCTACCCTATTATTACAACAATTGACCCCGCACCAAAACCCCCCGGTTGAGCCGTATCCCACGTAAAAACCGCAGTTAGTGCCGCATTCGTGGTCAGTCTTTTACCACTATTTATCTTCTTAGACCAGGGGGTAGAAACAATCGTCACCACCTGACACTGAATAAATACATCCACTTTCAACATTAGCATTAGCCTAAAATTCGATGCCTATTCAATTATCTTTACGCCAATTGCCCTTTACGTAACATGGTCAATCCTTGAATTTGCCTCCTGATACATACACGCAGACCCATACATGAACCGATTCTTTAAATACCTCCTCATGTTCTTAATCGCTATAATTATCCTAGTTACGGCCAACAACATATTCCAACTATTTATTGGCTGAGAAGGAGTAGGAATTATGTCCTTCCTACTAATCGGCTGATGGTACGGCCGAGCTGACGCCAACACTGCAGCCTTGCAAGCCGTGATCTATAACCGAGTGGGAGACATCGGACTAATTATAAGCATGGCCTGATTTGCCATAAATCTTAACTCATGAGAGATACAGCAAATCTTTGCACTTTCTCACAACATGGACATAACCCTCCCCCTTCTAGGCCTAATCATTGCCGCAACAGGCAAGTCGGCCCAATTCGGACTTCACCCCTGACTGCCTTCCGCAATGGAAGGTCCCACGCCAGTCTCCGCCCTACTGCACTCAAGCACAATGGTTGTAGCAGGAATCTTCCTCCTTATTCGACTACATCCTCTTACCCAAACCAACCCCACAGCACTTACCATCTGCTTATGTCTAGGTGCACTAACAACACTATTTACCGCCACATGTGCCCTCACCCAAAATGACATCAAGAAAATCGTAGCCTTCTCTACTTCAAGCCAACTAGGACTCATAATAGTGACAATCGGACTTAATCAGCCCCAATTAGCTTTCTTCCACATTTGCACCCATGCCTTCTTCAAAGCAATACTCTTCCTCTGCTCCGGATCAGTTATCCACAGCCTTAATGACGAACAAGACATCCGAAAAATGGGGGGCCTACACAACCTAGCACCTTTTACATCCACCTGTCTCACAATTGGAAGCCTAGCTCTAACAGGAACTCCCTTTCTAGCCGGCTTCTTCTCAAAAGATGCCATCATCGAAGCCCTAAACACCTCCTACCTTAACGCCTGAGCCCTTGTCCTCACTCTAATTGCAACCTCTTTCACAGCCGTATACAGCTTCCGAGTTGTATTTTTTGTTACCATGGGAACCCCCCGATTTACACCCCTCTCCCCAATCAACGAAAATGACCCTGCAGTTATTAACCCAATTAAACGACTGGCCTGAGGCAGCATTGTAGCCGGGTTAATTCTTATTTCAAACACCCTCCCCACAAAAACACCCATTATGACCATGCCTCCCATACTAAAACTAGCTGCTCTTATTGTCACAATCATTGGACTTCTAACAGCCATAGAATTAGCCGCCCTCACCGCCAAACAATTCAAACCCACCCCAACCATTAAACTACACAACTTCTCAAACATACTCGGCTTCTTCCCCGCAACAGTACACCGCCTGGTCCCCAAACTAAACCTGGTTTTAGGCCAAACAATGGCCAACCAACTAGTAGACCAGTCATGATTTGAGACCGCAGGCCCCAAAGGACTAGTTTCAGCTCAAACGAAAATGTCCGCAGCCACTAGCGACACCCAACGAGGGATCATCAAGACATATCTAATAATCTTCATAATCACCACAGGTCTGGCCACCCTTTTAGCCTCAACCTAAACAGCCCGTAAAGTCCCCCGGCTTAAGCCACGAGTCAACTCTAATACTACAAATAAAGTTAACAATAAAACTCAAGCGCATAACACCATCATAACACCCCCTGAAGCATAAAGCATGGAAACCCCACCAACATCTCCCCGGACCATCAACAACTCTTTACAACTACTTAACACCCCGGTACTAAAACCATATCATGATGAACCAAAATAGAGCAACCCTGCAATGACTACCACAAAGTAGAACATCGCATGCTCAAAAACAGACGCGTCCCCCCAGCTTTCAGGGTGCGGATCGGCCGCCAAAGCAGCCGAATACCCAAAAACTACTAACATCCCCCCTAAGTAAATTAAGAAAAGAGCCAAGGCCAAAAACGGCAACCCAAACATTGCTAAAACAGCACAACCCGCCCCAGAAGACATCACTAACCCTAATGCCGCGAAATACGGGGCAGGATTAGATGCAACACCCACCATCCCTAAAACAAACCCAAATAATCAGAGACACACAAAGTATACCATAATTTCTACCCGGATTCTAACCGAGACCAATGACTCGAAAAACCACCGTTGTTATTCAACTATAGAAACCCTAATGGCAAGCCTACGAAAAACCCACCCACTCATAAAAATCGCCAACGACGCACTAGTCGACCTCCCAGCCCCTTCTAACATTTCAGTCTGATGAAACTTCGGCTCACTTTTAGGAATGTGTTTAGCGGCACAAATTTTAACAGGACTATTCCTGGCTATACACTACACTTCTGACATCGCAACGGCATTCTCTTCCGTCGTCCACATTTGCCGTGACGTAAACTATGGATGACTAATCCGAAGCATGCACGCAAACGGGGCATCATTCTTCTTCATCTGCATTTACGCCCACATTGGCCGAGGACTTTACTACGGCTCATACGTCTACAAAGAGACATGAAACATTGGAGTAATCCTTCTCCTTCTTGTTATAATGACTGCCTTTGTAGGCTACGTTCTCCCCTGAGGACAAATATCTTTCTGAGGGGCCACAGTAATTACCAACTTATTATCTGCCGTCCCGTATGTAGGAGGCGCACTAGTAGAATGAATCTGAGGGGGCTTCTCCGTAGATAGTGCCACTCTAACCCGATTCTTCGCATTCCACTTCCTATTCCCCTTCGTAATTGCAGGGGCCACAATCCTCCACCTCTTATTCCTACACGAAACAGGATCAAATAACCCAGCTGGTCTTAACTCAGACGCTGATAAAATTTTATTCCACCCATACTTCTCCTACAAAGACCTTCTAGGTTTCGCAGCTTTACTACTAGCGCTAATCTCGTTAGCCCTCTTTTCACCTAACTTGCTGGGGGACCCAGATAATTTTACACCCGCCAATCCCATGGTTACCCCACCCCACATTAAACCAGAGTGATACTTCCTATTTGCCTACGCCATCCTACGTTCAATCCCCAACAAACTAGGTGGAGTATTAGCCCTTCTATTCTCCATTTTAGTACTTATAGTAATTCCCATTCTGCACACCTCAAAGCATCGAGGACTAACATTCCGGCCCATTACACAGTTCCTATTCTGAGCTTTAGTACTAGACGTTGTTGTCTTAACATGAATTGGAGGAATACCAGTAGAGCACCCCTACGTCATTGCCGGACAAGTAGCCTCAGCAGCCTACTTCTCTCTGTTCTTAATTCTAACCCCACTAGCCGGGTGAGCAGAGAACAAAGTCCTAGAATGAAACTGCCCCAGTAGCTTAGTTCTAAAGCGCCGGTTTTGTAATCCGGAGACCGGAGGTTAAAGTCCCCCCTGAGGCCCAGAAAAGAAAGATTTTAACTTCCACCTCTAACTCCCAAAGCTAGTATTCTAAGTTAAACTATTCTCTGGCTCGACGCGCCGACGCGCCGACGCGCCGATATATGTACTTATTATATGTACTCTAGTATATAAATGTTGTATACTCATAGTATGTACAACACCTACACAGATGGTATAGTACATACTATGTATAATTATACATATATATATGGTGTCTATACATACTATGTATAATTATACATATATATATGGTGTCTATACATACTATGTATAATCCCCATTCATATTATATCAAGTAAATAACTGTTTTATACTTACATTCATGAATCTAAGGATAAATAAGTAATAATCAGATAATAACCCATAAAAACAGACAAGTAACAATTAAACTAAGGTATATACAAAGCATTAAACTAAGACTCAGGATATCAATAATAAGAACTGATAAATAGATTAATCCCTATTACTCCATTGAACCATTTTCCATGCGTTACCCATCAAAAATAGCTATAGACTTATTTAATGTAGTGAGAACCGACCAACACGACTAAATCGCGCATACGGTTAATGATAAGATCACGGACAAAAATTGTGGGGGTTTCACAGAATGAACTATTCCTGGCATTTGGTTCCTATTTCAGGGCCATAAATTTATAATCCCCCTAAGAATTGAATTTTCCAGGCATAAGTTAATGGTGGAGTACTAACGACTCGTTACCCACCATGCCGGGCGTTCACTTACATGCATCTGGTTCTCTTTTTCTCCTTCACTTTCACTTTGCATTTGGCGACTCCTTCCTAATGTTAACGTTTAAAGGGTGAACATTTCCTTGAAATAAAGAACAATTGCCCAATACTCCATCAGCATTCATCGAAGAATTACATAAGTGATATCAGGTGCATAATAGATCAATTCTCAACCCACACTGCCCTATTATACTGCCCCCCCTCTTCGGAAAACTAGGAGGTTTTTTCGCGCGACAAACCCCCTTACCCCCTACGCCCGAAAAAGTCTAATATTCATGTCAAACCCCGAAACCATGAAAGACTCGACTGACGTCTTCAACGAGTTCTGTTACGTGTTGGTATATAGTGCTGCAAAAAAATGTTACTCTGTG